TGCAAATACTAGTTTAGCCTTTTATTGCCGAGACAACGGTCTACTTCTTCACATCCACCGTGCAATGCATGCGGTTATTGATAGACAGAAAAACCATGGTATCCATTTCCGTGTACTAGCTAAAGCATTACGTATGTCTGGTGGGGACCATATTCACTCTGGTACCGTAGTAGGTAAACTGGAAGGTGAACGTGAGATGACTTTAGGTTTTGTTGATTTATTACGTGATGATTTTATTGAAAAAGACAGAAGTCGTGGTATTTTCTTCACTCAAGATTGGGTCTCTATGCCAGGTGTTATCCCTGTAGCTTCAGGTGGTATTCATGTTTGGCATATGCCTGCACTGACCGAGATCTTTGGAGATGATTCCGTACTACAGTTTGGTGGCGGAACTTTAGGACACCCTTGGGGTAATGCACCTGGTGCAGTAGCTAACCGTGTAGCTTTAGAAGCGTGTGTACAAGCTCGTAATGAAGGACGTGACCTTGCTCGTGAAGGTAATGAAATTATCCGTGAAGCTTGCAAATGGAGTCCTGAATTAGCTGCTGCTTGTGAAGTTTGGAAAGCGATCAAATTTGAGTTCGAACCAGTAGATAAGCTAGATGTTAAATAAAAGCTAAGCTTGCCTAATTCAGTAATTCCTGTTTGTTCTCCTAATTTCAATTAAACTCGGCTCAATCTTTTACTAAAAAAGGATTGAGCCGAAAAAATGAGGATCCTTCATGTATATGTATTTTGTATTTGCATATAGCTTTTTTGCATATATCTTTGATTTTATCAATATATACAGAATGTACAGGGACAAGGACCTTACTTCCAATCAATATATCCACGATATAAATCCAAGATAAGATTTAAGATAAAAAAAAAAGACTTATTTTTTCTGTTTGTTGCCTAGGGATCCTTGGGATTGGTGGATTAGTTAATATACCAGAGTTGCAGACCATAGCTTAAGCTAGGGAAGCGTGCCTTCTACTGATCCTGTATGTTGTCTTTTTCGTTCCGTGTCGCGTAGACGAGAATGAAGTCAGGAAACTAGTATTTATACTTTGACTGAGATGAGAATTTTACACAATATGAGAATAAACCCTTCTTTTCTATTATAATTGAGCAAAAGATTCCATTCGATCATTTAAATCCTAAACCTAAATATGAAAAATCATAATCTAGATTCATATTAGACCCCGCATTCCATAACACACTAATTAGTTCTTTCAATTAAATAAATACTTAACTTAGTCGTATTACTTAACGTAACTGTCCAAACGCAAGGGCTGAATCCATATGTGCTTAATTCTAAATACAACAAAAATTCTTTATCGAATGACTATTCATCTATTAGATTTATAAATACGCGGCGGTAATACTATATGGAAAACGTTTGGTTCCACTTGATCTTCTCTTCTCTACTGATAAGTTAGAACACAAGTCTAGGTCAAGTAGATCGATGGATAGTCTTGGTCCTATTAGATATACCAATGCAAGTGAAGACCCAGTTTTAAATACTATGGATAAGAACGTTTCCAGTTGGAATGATCGTGGGAGTTGTAATTTCAGTAATGTTGACCTTTTTTTTGATATCATAGACATTTGGAGTTTCATTTCTGACGATACTTTTTTAGTTAGGGATAGTAACGGGGACAGTTTTTCTATATATTTTGATATTGAAAATCAGATTTTTGAGATTGACAATGAGAATACTTTTATCACTGAACTAGAACGTTCTTTTTCAAGTTACCTCAATGCGAGTTATATGACTAGTGGATATAAAAATAGTAGTAACTACTCTTATCGTTACATGTATGATACTCAATCTAGTTGGAATAATCATATTAATAGTTGCATTGATAGTTATCTGCGTTATGAAATAAGTATTGAGAGTTACATCTCAGGCGAGACTCATAACTACAGTGATAATTATGTTTATAATTTTATTTCTAATGAAAGTATAAGTGTTAGTGAAAGTAGTAATTCTGGTCTGAGAACTAGTGTTAATGCCAGTGATTTTAATATAAGAGGAAGATCTAATGATTTAGATATAAATAAAAAATACCGACATTTATGGGTTCAGTGCGAAAATTGTTATGGTTTAAATTATAAAAAATTTTTTAGGTCAAGACTGAATATTTGCGAACACTGTGGATATCATTTGAAAATGAGTAGTTCAGAGAGGCTCGAACTTTTGATTGATCCGGGCACCTGGGATCCTATGGATGAGAATATGGTCTCGACCGACCCCATTGAATTTCATTCAGAGGAAGAACCTTATAGAGATCGTATTGATTCTTATCAAAAAAAGACAGGTTTAACGGAAGCTGTTCAAACAGGCATAGGCCAACTAAAGGGTATTCCTATAGCAATTGGAGTCATGGATTTTCAGTTCATGGGAGGTAGTATGGGATCCGTAGTCGGCGAGAAAATCACCCGTTTGATCGAATATGCGACTAATAAGTCTCTACCTGTTATTATTGTATGTGCTTCTGGCGGAGCACGCATGCAAGAAGGAAGTTTGAGTTTGATGCAAATGGCTAAAATATCTTCTGCTTTATATAATTATCAATTAAATAAAAAGTTATTCTATGTAGCTATTCTCACATCGCCTACAACAGGTGGGGTTACAGCCAGTTTTGGTATGTTGGGAGATATCATAATTGCTGAACCTAATGCCTACATTGCATTTGCGGGTAAAAGAGTAATTGAACAAACATTGAATAAGACTGTACCTGACGGTTCACAAGCAGCTGAGTATTTATTCCAGAAGGGATTATTTGATTTAATTGTACCACGTAATCTTTTAAAGGGTGTTCTGGGTGAGTTATTTCAGCTACACGGTTTCTTTCCTTTGACTTAAATTTTGGATTGGTTAGTTATTCATTTTTTTCTGTTTGGTATTTTATTTAATATTTCATTTTGTTAATCTAATTAAATTAATCTAATTTATATTTTATCTGTTTGCTTTTTTATGTTTTAGGTAAAAAAATAGAAATTTAATGTAAATGTACTAGAAAAGTGAATATATAACCAAATTTTAAATAGAAATAAATATATATAATATATAGTAATGAAAAAAATATTATATTTATATATAAATATTCTCTATCTTAATATAGAAATAATAGAAATAGAAATTATAGTAATATAAATAAAAAAAAAGAAAATAATATAAAGAAAAAATCACTTTAATTTCAAAAATAAGATAAGAATAGAAATAAATTAAATTGAATTTAAATATGATAAAAGATGTAATGTCAAAATGAAATAACTATTTAATAATAATCAATATTTCATAATTTATATCAAGTTAATACTTATTAATTAATTTATAAAGAATTTCTCTATAATACTAAATATAATGAAATAATGAAATAATAAAGAATAATAATTAAATTATAATTTGATATAATAATTATTAATTATTCTCATTTTATATTTTATAGATTTTATAGATAATATAAGAAAAGAAAAAAAATATATATAGATATATATGAAATATACCTATTATATACCTATTTAATAAAATACAAAAAAATAGGTAGTAATAGATGTAACCTCTATAACGTCCGAAACCTTTTTTTACTATGAATCCCCCTGGAATTAGTGAGAGTCGCGAACTTATAAAAACTGCTTATTATTTTATTTGAGTTTTCTTTTAGAAATTAGAAAGAAGATAAGACTAAAAATCTAATTATAACTAATTATAATATAATAATAAAAAGTTTATTAAATATCTAAAAAAATGGGTCTACTTAACGTAGTTTTACATTTGTTGCATTTATTAACTACTTTATATGACTTTTTTATATTACTTTCCATTTATTAACTACTAAATATTACTTATAATAGATATATATTTATCATAAGATATCTTTATCAGAGGTTAAAATATTAAATCGAGGCACCCATTCTATGACAGATTTCAACTTACCCTCTATTTTTGTGCCCTTAGTAGGCCTAGTATTTCCGGCATTTGCAATGGCTTCTTTATTTCTTTATGTTCAAAAAAATAAGATTGTGTAACTAAGCTGTACGGGACCAAATCTCAGCAAGTTATTTAAATCAACACTGATCATCTTTTTAGTATCTATTTTTGAGTAGACTGTGCATATGATATGGGATTCCTTGTAAGGACAAATTAATAAAACTATTTTCCATGTTATACATTATATCCATATAAATGTATGTATATGGAGGTCTAGTTGGTTAAAAATAGATCATCAAATATTAGTTTCATATAAAGTGGAAAATTAATGTATCTAACCAATTACCCCTAATGGTTGACATGAAGTGCTAGTTGATGAGAGTTACCTCGGGAGCAGGAAAAGAAAAGTCAAATTCATTTGGTTTATTCTTCGAATTCCAGTCGAATGCAATTGGATCTAGTATAGTATGAACTGGCGATCAGAACATATATGGATAGAATTTATAACAGGGTCTCGAAAAACAAGTAACTTTTTCTGGGCCTGTATCCTTTTTTTAGGTTCACTAGGATTCTTAGTGGTAGGAACCTCTAGTTATCTTGGTAGGAATCTGATATCTGTATTTCCATCTCAGCAAATATCTTTTTTTCCACAAGGGATTGTAATGTCTTTCTATGGAATTGCGGGTCTATTTATTAGTTCCTATTTGTGGTCCACAATTTGCTGGAATGTAGGTAGTGGTTATGATCGATTTGATAGAAAAGAAGGAATAGTGTGTATTTTTCGTTGGGGATTTCCGGGAAAAAATCGTCGTATATTGCTTCGATTCCTTATGAGTGATGTTCAATCAATCAGAGTAGAGGTTAAAGAAGGCCTTTCTACTCGACGTGTGCTTTATATGGAAGTCAGGGGCCAGGGAACTATTCCCTTAACTCGGACTGATGAAAATTTAACTCCACGAGAAATTGAACAAAAAGCTGCGGAATTAGCCTATTTCTTGCGCGTACCGATTGAAGGTTTTTGACAAAAAAAAATGGGGGTGTGTAATGAATGATTTCGAAGCTAAGTATAAGGGAAGGAATTCAGGAATACTCTTCGTCTTTTTTTAATACAACTCAAGTTTATCTTCAGAACGCTTGTTCCAGTATAACATGTTAGATTCTATCTATTTGTTCGGTTGATGTGGTGACCTCTAGAAAAATGAAAGAAAAAGGGAGAGGGGCGTATAGGCAATAAAACAAGTAAAATATAAAAAGAATCCCTTTTTGTCTGCCCTTTTTATGTGTATGTAATTCACCTGAATTCTTTCAGACTATTAACAAGTCTAATCACACTAGATTCATCACATATACCCCAACCGGAGATTTTCAAATTGAAATAGAGAATTCATGTTTTGTTTTCTTTTTAGTTGACGCAAAATGCCATTTTAGAATTGATAGGTTAAGTACAAAAAAATCCTATTTCATTCAAATTTTTTATTTTGTTTTGGCAACTGATCTTTTATCTTCTTGCTTCTGACGAAACAAATACTTGGATCTCTGATCATCATCGAATTAATCTTTAGTTTTATCACCTGTTTTGGATTTGATCATCAATATTCTTCATAAATATGAAATATCTTCTTTTCCGGGTGTATAACTTTTTCAAAAATGAGTTGATCCACGGATGGAGTTCTTTTGTCTCAAAGACTAGTCTTTGTTTGAGTTTTGTTTCGAGCAGTAGCAGTGATTGAAAAGATAACCAAAAAAGGATGCAATACATTTGGTTCTAATTTGTTCAATTGAAATATCTCAGAACTTTATTCGATTATTTTTTTATCCGAAACAAAAGCCTATTTTTTTAATTCTATATTTTAGATCTAAAGACTAAAAAAATAAACTAAATAATTATCTTTATATAAAAAAAGGAACAGGTTTAGTAACAATTCAAAAAAATAAAAGAACAAAGTGAAAAAAAAAACGAAAGCAGTTATTTTCCTTCCATATATTGCAGCTATAATATTTTTACCCTGGTTGGTCTCTCTCTCATTTACTAAATGTCTGGAACCTTGGATTAATGATTGGTTAAATAACAGGCAATCGGAAACTTTCTTGAATGATATTCAAGAGAAGAACGTTCTAGAAAAATTCATAGAATTAGAAGAACTTTTTCTGTTGGACGAAATGATAAAGGAGTACCCCGATACACTTTTACAAAAGATTCGTATAGGAATCCACAAAGAAACAGTACAATTGGTCAAAATGCAGAATGAATATAATTTACATAGTATTTTGCATTTCTCGACAAATATAATCTGTTTCGCTATTCTAAGTGGTTATTTTATTCTGAGTAATAAAAAACTTGTCATTCTTAATTCTTGGATTCAGGAATTCTTATATAACTTAAGTGACACAATAAAAGCCTTTTCGATTCTTTTAGTCACTGATTTATGGATCGGATTCCACTCTCCACATGGTTGGGAATTAATGATTGGTTCGGTCTACAACGATTTTGGATTAGCACATAATGATCAAATTATATCCGGTCTTGTTTCCACTTTTCCAGTTATTCTAGATACAATTGTCAAATATTGGATTTTCCATTATTTAAATCGTGTATCTCCATCCCTGGTAGTGATTTATCATTCGATGAATGAATGAGACTGAAGAATTTATGGGATCTCTTTATATCAATCCAATCTGAATTTTGCTTCGTGCATAACGAGATTTTAATTTGACTTACTCTTTCTTTAGACTTCTACCTGGTTAGTTCAAGTATTTGTATTCCAGTACAACAACAGACTTGTGGATAGGGAACTAGACTAGCTACCTACCTAATTTATTGTAGAAATTTGGGGATCAATAAGAATAATTGGACCATGCAAAAAAGAAATACGTTTTTTGGGGTAAAGCAGCAGATGACTCGATTTATTTCTGTATCGATCGCGATATATGTAATAACTCAGACATCTATTGCAAATGCATATCCCATTTTTGCGCAGAAGGCTTATGAAAATCCACGAGAAGCAACGGGACGAATTGTTTGTGCCAATTGTCATTTAGCTAGTAAACCCGTGGATATTGAGGTTCCGCAATCTGTGCTTCCTGATACTGTATTTGAAGCAGTAGTTAGAATACCTTATGATACGCAAGTGAAACAAGTTCTTGCTAATGGTAAAAAAGGTGGTTTGAATGTGGGGGCTGTTCTTATTTTGCCTGAGGGATTTGAATTAGCACCTGCCGATCGTATTTCCCCTGAGCTGAAAGAAAAGCTAGGCAATATTTCTTTTCAGAGTTATAGTCCGAACAAAAAAAATATTATTGTCGTGGGTCCAGTGCCTGGTCAGAAATATAGGGAAATAGTCTTTCCTATTCTTTCTCCAGACCCCGCAACTAATAAGGACGTTCATTTCTTAAAATATCCTATATATGTAGGCGGAAACAGGGGAAGGGGTCAGATTTATCCTGATGGCAGCAAGAGTAACAATACTGTCTATAATGCTACATCCGCGGGTGTAATAAGCAAAATCGTACGTAAAGAGAAAAAGGGATATGAAATAATCATAACTGATCCATCGGATGGCCATGAAGTGATTCAGATTATA